GTAAAATAGTTATTTGGGAATTGTTTCAAGCAAACGCACATTCCCCTCTTTTTTTGGACAGAATAGAAAAATCCCCTCTTTTTTCTTTTGATATCTCCGGGCTGATTAAAGTAATTTTTAGAAATTGGGTGGGGAAAGGGGAAGCATTCAAAATTGTAGAGTATACAGAAGAAGAAAGAAAAAGAGAAGAAGAAAAAGAGACGAAGGAAAGAACGGAGAAAGAGCGAATACAGATAGCAGAGGCCTGGGATACCATTCCAGTTACACAAGTAATAAGAGGTTGCATGTTACTAACTCAATCTATTTTTAGAAAATATATTGTATTACCTTCATTGCTAATTGCAAAAAATAGTGGACGCATGTTCCTATTTCAATTTCCCGAATGGTTTGAGGATTTACAGGAATGGAATAGAGAGATGCATGTTAAATGTACCTATAATGGTGTTCCATTATCCGAAACAGAATTTCCGAAAAATTGGTTGACAGACGGTATTCAGATAAAAATCTTATTTCCTTTCCGTCTGAAACCTTGGCACAAATCGAAACTACGATCATCTAAGAAAGGTTTAATGAAAAAGAAAAAAGAAAAAGATGTTTTTTGTTTTTTAACAGTTTGGGGAATGGAAACTGAACTTCCTTTTGGGTCGCCCCGAAAACGACCTTCCTTTTTTAAACCCATTTTTAAGGAAATTGAAAAAAAAATTGGAAAATTGAAAAAGAAGTCTTCTCGAGTTCTAATAGTTTTTAAAAGAAAAATAAAATTACTTCGAAAAGTTTTAAAAGAAACAAAAGAATGGGTTATCGAAAGTGTTATTTTTATAAAAAGAATAATAAAAGAACTTTCCAAAATTCTGTTATTTCGATTAACAGGAGGAAAAGTATATGAATCAAGTGAAATTAAAGAAGAAAAAGATTCTATAATAAGCAATCAGCTAATTCACGAATCGTTTAGTGAAATTGCATCTACGAATTGGACAAATTCTTCATTAACAGAAAAAAAAATCAAGGATTTGACTACTAAAACAAGTACAATTCGAAATCAAATAGAAAGAATTATAAAAGAGCAAAAAAAAGTAACTCCAAGAATAAATAATATTAGTCTTAAAAAAACAAGTTATAATGCTAAAAGATTCGAAAAATGGCAAATATTAAAAAAAAGAAATGCTCAATTAATCTCTAAATTACCTCTTTTTTTGAAATTTTTCATTGAAAGAATCTACACAGATATATTTTTATGTATCATTAATATTCCCAGAATGAATACAGAACTTTTTCTTGAATCAACAAAAAAAATTATTGATAAATCCATTTACAATAATGAAAGAAAACAAGAAAGAATTAATAAAATTAAGAAAAATCTAATTCCATTTATTTCGACTATAAAAAAGTCACTTGATAATATTAGTAATAGTCAAAAAAATTCACCTATTTTTTGTGACTTATCCTACGTGTCACAAGCATATGTATTTTTCAAATTATCACAAATCCAAGTTAGTAACTCGTATAAATTAAGAGCTGTTCTTCAATCTCAAGGAATTCCCCCGCCTGAAATAAAGGATTCTTTTGAAACACAAGGAATGGTTGATTCGAAATTAGGGGATAAGAAACTTCCGAGTTATGAAATGAATCAATGGAAAAAGTGGTTAAGAGGATATTATCAATACAATTTATCTCAGAGCAGATGGTATAGATTAATACCAGAAAAATGGCGCAATACAGTTCATCAGCGTCGTATAGCTAAAAAGGAAAATTTTAGCAAAAGGCATTCATATGAAAAAGACCAATTAATTGATTTAAAAAAACAAAAACAAATTGAAGTATATTCATTATCTAATCAAAAAAGAAAAGAGAATTTGCAAAAATACTATAAATATGATCTTTTATCATATAAATTTCTTAATTATGAAAATAAAACGGAATACTTTTTTTATAGATCTCCGTTTCAAGGACGTAAGAAGCAAGAGATTTCTTATAACACACATAAAGAAAATATACTGAGGAACATCCCTATCGATAATTATCTAGGAAAGGTCGATATTCTATATATGGAAAAAACAGTCGATAGAAAATATTTTGATTGGAACATTCTCAATTTTGATCTTAAACAAAAAGGCGATATTGAGGCCTGGGTCAGCAATGGGAATCAAAATACTCAAATAATTCCCAAAAAAGATCTTTTTTACCTTATGATTCCAGAAATCAATCCACCAAACTCCGACAAAGTATTTTTTGATTGGATGGGAATGAATGAAAAAATGCTAAAGTGTCACATAGCGAATTTGGCACCTTGGTTCTTCCCAGAATTTGTGTTACTTTATAATGCATATAAAAGGAAACCTTGGTTTATACCAAGCAAATTACTTCTTTCAAATTTTCATAAAAATGAAAATAGTAGTGAAAATAAAAAAATAAATCAAAAGCAAAAAGGAAGTTTTTTGATACCATCGAATAAAAAGCATCGAAATCAAGGAGAAAAAGAACCCACAAGTCCAGGAAATCTTGGATCCGTTCTCTCACAACAAAAAGATAGTGAAGAAAATTATGCAAGATCAGACATGAAAAAGGGGAAAAAGAAAAAACAATACAAAAGCAGCGTGAGAGCAGAACTAGATTTCTTCCTGAAACGTTATTTGCTTTTTCAATTGAGATGGGACGATACTTTGAATGAAAGACTGATCAATAATGTCAAGGTATATTGTCTCCTGCTTAGACTGATAGATCCAACCCAAATTACTATACCCTTGATTCAAAATGGAGAAATGAGTTTGGATATAATGCTGATTGAGAAGAATTTAACTCTTAGCCAATTGATGAAAAAGGGAATATTGATTATAGAACCCATTCGTCTGTTTGGAAAAAACCATGCACAATTTATTATGTATCAAACCATAGGTATTTCATTGGTTCATAAGAGTAAGCACCAAACTAATCAAAAATACCAAGAACAAAGATATGTTTCTAAGAAGAATTTTGATGAAACTATTTCATCACACCAAAGAATAACTGAAAATAGAAACAAAAATAATTTGGATTTGCTTGTTCCTGAAAATATTTTATCGTTTAGACGTCGTAGAAAGTTGAGAATTCGAAGTTGTTTTAATTCAAAGAATAGAAATGTTGAAGATAGAAATCCAGTATTTTGGAATGCAAAGGACGTAAAAGACAGCAGCCAAGTTTCGCATGACAGTAACCATTTTGATAAAGAGAAAAATCAATTAATGAAATTAAAGCTCTTTCTTTGGCCTAATTATCGATTAGAGGATTTAGCTTGTATGAATCGTTATTGGTTTGATACCAATAACGGCAGTCGTTTCAGTATGTTAAGAATACATCTGTATCCACGATTGAAATTTTGACATTTCGTGGATAATACACTTTTTCTATATATTCTATACCCTATATATATAATAGGGTATATCAAAGCAAACAAATACATAGATCACATGTCTTGTCTCAATTTCATTCTAATATCCAATAGGAAATGAACAATGTCTCGATTAGATCTCGAAATGAATCAACAGAACCTTCTTTGTTTTAGGTCTAAATTCTTCGATGCGAAAATGTACCAATCCTTTTCTATCCCTATCTAAATCCAATTATAAATTGGATTAATTGATTTGAATTCCGAAAATTAGGAGTTCATAAAGAAATTTGGATTAGATTATTGTATATACCAGATTCCAATTAATGGCATTATTATTACTGATCAATAAAATCCATATCTGTAAAAAGGGAAAGGGGATTTTTTTATGGTAACAAATTCATTCATTTCGGTTATTTCTCAAAAAGAAAACGAAGAAAACAGAGGGTCTGTTGAATTTCAAGTATTCAGTTTTACCACTAAGATAAGAAGACTTACTTCACATTTGGAATTGCACAAAAAAGACTCTTCATCCCAGAGAGGTTTGCGGAAAATTTTGGGAAAACGCCAACGACTGCTGGCCTATTTGTCAAAAAAAAATAGAAGACGCTATAAAGAATTAATTAGTGAGTTAAATATTCGAGAGATAAAAACTCGTTAATTTGAAGCGTGATACCATTTGAGCTTAGTCGTTTAAATTTTGATGAACTTCTTTTTACTTTCAGCAATGCATGGAAGAACGACTCGGGAAAAAACTTATGATTGCACCAACTACAAGAAAAGACCTCATGATAGTCAATATGGGCCCTCACCACCCATCAATGCATGGTGTTCTTCGACTGATTGTTACTCTCGATGGTGAAAATGTTATTGATTGTGAACCAATACTGGGTTATTTACATAGAGGGATGGAGAAAATTGCGGAAAATCGAACAATTATACAATATTTGCCTTATGTAACGCGTTGGGATTATTTAGCTACTATGTTCACAGAAGCAATAACCGTAAATGGACCCGAACAGCTAGGCAATATTCAAGTACCTAAAAGGGCTAGCTATATCAGAGCTATTATGTTGGAGTTAAGTCGTATCGCTTCTCATTTGTTATGGCTTGGCCCGTTTATGGCAGATATTGGGGCACAGACCCCTTTCTTCTATATTTTTCGAGAACGAGAGTTAATATATGACTTGTTCGAAGCTGCTACCGGTATGCGCATGATGCATAATTATTTTCGTATCGGAGGAGTAGCTGCTGATCTACCTCATGGCTGGATAGATAAATGTTTGGATTTTTGCGATTATTTTTTAACCGGGGTTGCTGAATATCAAAAGCTTATTACGCGGAATCCTATTTTTTTAGAACGAGTTGAAGGCGTAGGCATTATTGGCGCAGAAGAAGCACTAAATTGGGGTTTATCGGGCCCAATGCTACGAGCTTCCGGAATACAGTGGGATCTTCGTAAAATTGATCGTTATGAGTCTTACGACGAATTTGATTGGGAGATTCAATGGCAAAAAGAAGGGGATTCATTAGCTCGGTATTTAGTACGAATCAGTGAAATGACAGAATCCATAAAAATTATCCAACAGGCTCTGGAAGGAATTCCAGGGGGACCCTATGAGAATTTAGAAATTCGACG